ATAATCTTTAACACCAGCTTTAAATCCAACGCTTGCTTTAGTCTCTGTTTGTGGTGACATAAGTCCCTCCCTACAACTCATGAATTAAGAATTCTCGCAACGACAAGGTCTACTCGATATGAATTAGGCGTGAATGAAACCTTTGACAAAAACCCTTCCAATTCAAGAAATATTCAACGAAACTAATATTATAAACTAATGAATAAGAAAAATTGGAAAAGGTTTCGTTATTGGACCATGTATTTGATTCACCAAATACATCATTATTTTATACTCTTTGATATATATGGCGCAACCCAATCTTCGTTTTGAAATTTATCTTTATAATGGAATTGATCTGGAATTGATCACCTTCTTTAATCTTTTTTTCATATTCATTATTCTTCATACTCTTTTTCATAATGAATATGATATAGAATATAAAAAGATCAAAATAAAGAAAAACATAAAATAAAATGAAAATAATTCCGAATTTTCATAAATGAAATAGAATTTAATTAAGAATTAAGATAGATAAATAGATAATAATAGAATATATTATAAATAGAATATATTCAATATAATATTTTAATAAAGAAAGGGAAATAATAGAGTAACCCCCCTCTTGACAGTAATATATGTTGTATATGTAAATCCTAGATGTGAAAAGAGGCATAATTCATCTAGAAAGGAGAACATATGTGGTATATTAAAGAAGAATACGTGCACAACACAAATAAAAAAAAAAAAAAAAAAGACAAGAGAAAGAATTGAAAATTTATTTATTCACTGAGTAAAGGATTTAATTGGATTGGGTTGTATTAACTCAATCGAATGCTTACTCCCATTTCTTTCTTATGGAATTAACCGATAAACTTGCTATCGAATATTGATTTTCGATTCAGTACTTTTCAAAAAATAATTTCGACATATTTATTATGATTTATGATTATGAGAAGCAATCCCACTACTTCTGATCCTGTGGTTTCCACACTCGAAGAACAAAACCTAGGGCGTATCGCTCAAATTATTGGTCCAGTACTGGATGTCATTTTTCCACCGGGCAAGATGCCTAATATTTATAATGCTTTGATAATTAAGAGTCGAGATACTGTCGGCCAGCAAATTAATGTAACTTGTGAGGTACAACAATTATTAGGAAATAATCGAGTGAGAGCTGTAGCTATGAGTGCTACAGATGGTCTGATGAGAGGAATGAAAGTGATTGACACAGGAGCTCCTCTAAGTGTTCCAGTCGGCGGAGCTACTCTCGGACGAATTTTCAATGTTCTTGGAGAGCCTGTTGATAATTTAGGTCCTGTCGATATTCGCACAACATCTCCCATTCATAGATCTGCACCTGCCTTCATACAGTTAGATACAACATTATCAATCTTTGAAACAGGGATTAAAGTGGTGGATCTTTTAGCCCCCTATCGTCGGGGAGGAAAAATTGGACTATTTGGGGGAGCTGGAGTGGGTAAAACAGTACTCATCATGGAATTGATCAACAACATTGCCAAAGCTCATGGAGGCGTATCCGTATTTGGTGGAGTAGGTGAACGTACTCGTGAAGGAAACGATCTCTACATGGAAATGAAAGAATCCGGGGTAATTAATGAGAAAAATATTGCAGAATCCAAAGTCGCTCTAGTCTATGGTCAAATGAATGAACCGCCGGGGGCTCGTATGAGAGTTGGCTTGACTGCCCTAACCATGGCGGAATATTTCCGGGATGTTAATGAGCAAGACGTACTTCTATTCATCGACAATATATTTCGTTTCGTTCAAGCAGGGTCCGAAGTATCTGCCTTATTAGGTAGAATGCCTTCTGCAGTGGGTTACCAACCTACCCTTAGTACGGAAATGGGTTCTTTGCAAGAAAGAATTACTTCTACCAAAGAAGGATCTATAACATCGATCCAAGCAGTTTATGTACCTGCGGATGATTTGACTGACCCTGCTCCTGCCACAACATTTGCACATTTAGATGCTACTACCGTATTATCAAGAGGATTAGCTGCCAAAGGTATTTATCCAGCAGTAGATCCCTTGGATTCAACATCAACTATGTTACAACCTCGGATCGTTGGCGAGGAACATTATGGAACTGCGCAAATGGTTAAGCAAACTTCACAACGTTACAAAGAACTTCAGGACATTATAGCTATCCTTGGGTTGGACGAATTATCCGAAGAAGATCGTTTAACCGTAGCAAGAGCACGAAAGATCGAACGTTTCTTATCACAACCTTTCTTTGTTGCAGAAGTATTTACCGGTTCTCCAGGGAAATATGTTGATCTCGCAGAAACAATTCGGGGGTTTCAATTCATCCTTTCCGGAGAATTAGACGGTCTTCCCGAGCAGGCCTTTTATTTGGTGGGTAACATCGATGAAGCTACCGCGAAAGCTATGAACTTAGAAGAGGAGAGCAAATTAAAGAAATGACCTTAAATCTTTGTGTACTGACTCCTAATCGAATGATTTGGGATTCCGAAGTGAAAGAAATTATTTTATCTACTAATAGTGGACAAATTGGCGTATTACCAAACCATGCCCCCATTGCCACGGCTGTAGATATAGGTCTTTTGAGAATACGGCTAAACGACCAATGGCTAACGGTGGCTCTTATGGGCGGTTTCGCTAGAATAAGTAATAATGAGATCACCATTTTAGGAAATGATGCGGAAATTAGTACTGACATTGATCCACAAGAAGCTAAACAAACTCTTGAAATAGCTGAAGCTAATTTGAGTAGAGCTGAGGGTAAGAGACAAGCAATTGAGTCAAATCTAGCTCTAAGACGAGCTAGGACGCGAGTAGAGGCTGTCAATGTAATTTCCTATTAGTAGTAATCAAAAGAAAAAGAATTCTTTATTATACCCTACACACTATATTTTTATTCCACAAAATGAAAACAATGAAGTCTAATCTGATTATAGAACAAAAAAAAGAGGATGGGTAGAAAAACTTATTAGATACCGCCGGATTCCATGGTATCTAATAAGTTCTACCTACTATTGGATTTGAACCAATGACTCCCGCCGTATGAAAGCAATACTCTAACCACTGGGTTAAGTAGGTCATTTATCACCACAAAAAGAGTCTCTATCACTTCGACGGATTATAGGTAAAATATGCTTTCTAAGCAATATCAATCTTTTACCAGTAAACGTAAACGGATCAGAGAGCTATCATGTGAGATTATGGGATACCCTTCTTGACAATAAATTGTCTCTATGTTAAAATAATTATGACAAGGGCTATAGCTCAGTTAGGTAGAGCACCTCGTTTACACGTGCGCCAATGCTTTTCAAGGGAGCCAAGTATGTAATGACCATAATTTCTTTTTTTTTTATAAGTCGATGTCTTACTCCGTAGATTCGAGAGAACAAGAGAAAAATAGCCTGACAAATATTTGGTTTGATCCGATTCAAGTGCGAATTCCGGTGCCAAATCAAATAGAACCTGCCATTTTAAGGTAAATGCTCAGTCTATTCAATGCCAGGCATAATGAGTCTAAGGATCTCAAAAGAACCTCTTTTCGTCCTATGAGCTTCGAGGTGTATAAAGTTTCATATTTTACTCTTGCAGCGGAGCGGTAGAGATTCCATTTAACTTAGGTTGATCTAGGCCGAAGGCAGACCTAAATAAAGGTCACCCTTCTTTGAAACACTTTGGTATTGCTCCTATATCAGGATACAAATAATGAATCAGAGCACAGGGAACCATCTCATTATCTTTTTATCTTCCCGTAAAGAAAAAATATGGTGGACTAACTGATCTTTACATCAGTTGATGAAAGAGCCCAATGCAAAAAAATGCATGTTGGGTCTTTGAAACAGTTCAAATCATTTCGATAAAAATAAGTTTTATCTGTTTTACCGAGAAAGTCTACGGTTCGAGTCCGTATAGCCCTAATCCCTAATACATTGAATTTTTGTTTTGTATATAAATTTTTGTAGTAGTAGGAACAAGAAAAAAAAAAAAAGAATTCATTACAACCCAACGGGCCCAATTGGGTATTTGTTTTACAAATATCTATCTCTCTTCATCCACTTTCATGAATGAATTACATATGATATTTTTCCTCTTTTCCTGTCCACGATAAAAGAGTTAGTGATACATTTTTTTTTTATTCGGTATACCCAATTTCAGTCAATTTCAAAAATGAAAATCATGAAAGATTCCTGTCATTTCAACCTGACCCCAGCAGATCCAATCCTAAGTCGCACGGATCTAGGGCCTATTATTTTATTGATCTTGAGTATTTGTAAAAGCCCTCTTACTAATGGCGAAACAACAAACCTAAGAGATTATTTTAATTTATTTCAAAGATAATGTAGGACCCATTTATTATCCATAAATCCATCAAAAGACTTCTTCTATATTCTAAGGGTTTAGTGGGCTTGGGAATTTTGTTTGTCAAATTGTTCGATAATGTGTGATTCTTTAATTAACTAATTAACTATTATAAGATAGAAGTATAAGATAGAAGAAGTCTTTTATGTTCTGTCGATCGTTCACGATTCTATCGAATCTACCACTTTGTGCTATCTTTCATTGTGTAGGTTTACTATAAAAACTATAAAAAGAGAACAAACCTTTTTCCTGTAGCGAAACCTAACCCATCGGTTGGTCTTACGAAGTTTTATTAACGTAACAAAACAAACAAGTATTTTGGTTCATTCCAAACACGATTTTAGTACTCTATTCATCATTCATATCATATAAAGAATATACTAGATTTCTTCTTTCTTTTATTGAATTGTTATTTATTGAATTTTTTCTCTACTATATAACAATAACAGATTCTTTACTTTCACTTTCTATTTCTAAGATATAAAATATGAAAGAAAAAAAAATAAGTCTTTACTTTAGAAGATTTATAATAAATATAAGAAGAATATAAAATAAAAATATCTTAATTATCAGAGAATCTTGTTTGTGTAAGAGCATGCTATGTCTACACATATATAAATATAATCAAAATAAAAAAAAAATAAATATAATCAAAATAA